ACTAGGGCTAGCTTTCACTTGGATTTGCACCAAGAAATACTGGACCCTAAAACCAGGGGAAGACTGATTTTCCTTTAAAAGCGTGCTTAAATGGGGGAGTATCATAAATTTTAATACAATTACATTATATATATAATGTGATTTTTAAGATTTACATTGCTGTGGTAAGAGACAAATTTGTGGGGAAGACAGATTGAAAATTTTTGGGGGAGGGGTGGTTTGCTAGGTTTCCGCAGGAAAAGATTTTTATAAAGCAATTAAATTTTTGGAATATAAAGATGAAAAAAAATTTTTAGTTCGCGAAAATTTTAGGGGTGAAAAAAACATGTACAGATTTTTAAAAAATCACATCGTCGAGGATTGACACGAATATGAAATTTTGAAAATCACGATTTGTGTCCTTTTAGGGGGGGGAGATAGAAATACAGGTCTTTTAGGAGATAGCTAAAAATTGCTATGTCTAATAAACATTCATTTAATGGGCAACATATCCTTATGCTAAGTCAACCACGCTTGCATGCTTTAGGACCACCTTATTAATGTGCCATTACCCCACTGAGAGATGCCAGGTGAAAGGTCCCAAAAAAAAAAAAGCCGAATGAGCCTGAGTTCCAGGAATGAATGGGTCACGGTCTCTGCCGGTACCAGACCGCATAGGGGGGATACTCTTTAGAAACCATTCGGGGCACGATCAACTGATGTAAGTCCATAGATTCACATCCGTCAGATGCATCCTGAAGCGGGATTTAAGGGTCTACTTGTGGTAGGTCCATTGGAAGATTCAGAACTCCCAGGTCCCCGACTTCTTTTAGGCCGCTTTAAGGTACGATAGAGATGCGACCGTAGTGCCCGTGGTGAATATGCAGTGAATGTGAAAAAAATATTCATTTTGATGGTCATGGTTAGGGTATTATAAGTTTTATTGTTTGATGTAGAAGACCATTAATGGGTATTATTCAGTTAAATTTAAAAGTATATGCCGTTATCTAGCGGATAGAGATAGGCACAGTTCAAAATATAAAAGTAATTATATAGTTGGATAATACCTGTAGTATAGTTTTATGGGGATAAATAATTAGTTGAGTTTTCCAAGTTTGTAATTAATATATGTTAGCTCTTAGATGACTGAGATAGAGTAATAGGATAAATGGTAAGTCTTTAATCGCTCATAAGATTATTAAGCAAATTGGGTGGGATGTAATAAAGAATATTCAAGCTCTTAATTCAAAATGCAGGCTCTTCGTACGCTTTTGGTTGTTGGCATGGATGTTAAACCCTTCTTCGTGGAACGTGTATATTAGTTCATTAATATTTAATTTTTTCCTATTTGTATGGTAATCTTAAGATGTTAATTATTAATTACCGTGGGTAAAGATATGCTTGTGGACATAAAATGAATGCTCTATTATACATAGAATGTAATAATAGCATTATTATTAGTGTGGAAAAGATATGCTTGTGGTAATAAAATGAATGCTCTATTATACATGTAATGTAGTAATAACATTATTATTAGTTGGGAAAAGATATGCTTGTGGTAATAAAATGAATGCTCTATTATACATAGGATGTGTATAGTACTATTAATATTATTGTTGGGAAAAGATATGCTTGTGGTAATAAAATGAATGCTCTATTATACATAGGATGTAGTAATAACATTATTATTAGTAGGGAAAAGATATGCTTGTGGTAATAAAATGAATGCTCTATTATACATAGGATGTATATAGTACTATTAACATTATTGTTGGGAAAAGATATGCTTGTGGTAATAAAATGAATGCTCTATTATACATAGTATGTATAATATGCGGTTAAATAGGGCGATGTTAGGAGGAGTGTGTGGAATGGTAAAGGAGTGTGATAATACAACTGCCATAGTTAAAAAGTAAGGTGATTTTCTAAATTGCTCAAAAGGGGTATGAGCAGGATGAAGATTAAGAAGTAGAAAGTGGAGGCTAGTTGCCCAATAATAATGAATGGGTCTTCTACGGGTTGACCCCCAATTCAGGTTAGAATTAATATGTTGGCGATTAGAATTCAAAATAAAATCTTAGTTAATGGTCGAAAGGATATGGTTCGTTGTTTGGAGGAGTGAAGCAATGGGATGAGGAAAAGAATAAGGATTGAGAATAATAGGGCTAGTACTCCCCCTAGTTTGTTTGGAATAGAGCGTAGGATAGCATAGGCAAATAGAAAGTACCACTCTGGTTTGATGTGGGGGGGAGTTACTAAGGGGTTGGCGGGGGTAAAGTTATCGGGATCGCCTAGTAGGTTGGGGGTAAATGCGGATAGAACAGTTAGTAGGGTTAAAAGAATGATGAAGCCAAGAGCATCTTTATAGGAGAAGTAGGTGTGGAAGGGAACTTTGTCTGGGTTAGAGTTTAAGCCTGTTGGGTTAGATGAGCCAGTCTGATGTAGAAAAAGAAGGTGAAGGATTGATAGACCGGCAATTGCAAATGGCAAGATGAAGTGAAATGTAAAGAATCGAGTTAGGGTGGCATTGTCTACGGAAAATCCACCTCAGACCCATTGAACAAGGTCAGTTCCGATGTAGGGTGCGGCTGAGAGAAGGTTGGTGATAACTGTGGCGCCTCAAAAGGATATTTGCCCTCAAGGGAGTACATAGCCCACGAATGCGGTAGCTATGACCAAGAAGAAGAGGATTACCCCGATGTTTCATGTTTCTTTAAAGAGGAAGGAGCCGTAGTATATGCCTCGGCCAATATGAAGATAAATGCAGATAAAAAAGAAGGAGGCTCCATTGGCATGGGTATTGCGTAGGAGCCAACCATTGTTAACGTCACGGCAGATGTGGGCTACAGAAGAGAAAGCTATTGAGGTGTCGGCAGCATAGTGTATGGCTAGAAAGAGGCCTGTGAGAATTTGGGCAATGAGGCATAGGCCAAGAAGTGAGCCGAAATTTCATCATGCAGAGATGTTGGCGGGGGATGGGAGATCAATAAAGGAGTTGTTGATAATTTTGAGGGCTGGGTGATTTTTGCGTAGGATTGGGGCCATTAGGTTTTTATAGTTGAATACAACAGTAGTTTTTCAGACTGCAAGTCCAGGTTAAAGTCCTGGTAGGAATGGATGAAGTTTTTTTTAGAAATACTATTGGTGGGGGGTTTGTTAGGGGTGGCTTCTAACCCCTCTCCTTTTTATGCGGCTTTGGGGTTGGTTAGTTCGGCTGGGGCGGGTTGTTTAATTTTAATTTGGGGGGGGGTTTCTTTTTTGTCATTGATCTTATTTTTAGTTTATTTGGGGGGGATGATGGTAGTATTTGCTTACTCAGCGGCATTGGTTGCTGAGCCTTACCCTGAGGCCTGGGGAAGTGTAGGGGTTTTGGCTTACTTAGTGGGGTATATAGTTTTAGTGGGGTTTTGATGGGTAATTGGGGGAAAAAGTAAATTGGAGTTAATGTTTAATAATAGTGAGGTAGTTTATGGGGGGGAGTGGTTTGGGGTATCAATGATGTTTTCGTCCGGGGGGGGAATGTTAATGATTGGGGGTTGAGCTTTGTTATTAACTTTGTTTTCGGTGTTGGAGGTAGTTCGGGGCCATTATAGTGGTTCCTTACGAGCTGTAAGAAAATTAAACAGATTATTAGGGAAATAACTAGAATTGACAAATAGACTTTAATGAGGCCATGTTGGACATCTTGATTTATTTTGATTGGGGGCAGTTGGGAGTTGGCAATACCTTTAGGGCCTAGTTTTTCTAGCCATAGGGTGTCAATTAGGTGGGATGAGGTATATTGACTAAAATTAAGGAAAAGGGAAGGGGTTAAGCGGTGAATAATAAGTGGATAAAATGAGGTATTAATTGATTTTGATGGGTTTTGGGTTGGGACCATGGTTCAGGAAATTCGGGCCAGGTCAAGTGCAACTAGGAATCCAAGGAGGGTTACTAGTAGGGCTGAAAATTTTATGTGGGTGGGTATGGTTAGTGTGATGGGTGAAGGGGGGATAAGAATTTGATAAATGATTCAGCCGGAGATAATGCTCCCGATGGCAAGGCGTTTAATGGGATTAGTTGAGGTTGGGTTATTTTCGTTAATATTAATTGTTGGATTGAAGCGAGGGAAATTTATAGAGGTGAAGTAGATTACTCGGAGGCTATAAACAGCAGTGAAGGAGGTGGCGATAATTGTAATAATTAGGGCCCAAGCATTTGCATTGGATGAGTTGATGGCTTCTACAATGGCGTCTTTAGAGAAGAACCCAGCTAGGTAGGGTGTGCCTATTAGGGCAAGGCTTCCAATAGTGATACAGGTGGTGGTGATAGGTAATGATTTTTGTAGGCCTCCTATTTTGCGAATATCTTGTTCATCCCCTAGATTATGAATAATAGTTCCTGAGCATAGGAAAAGTATAGCCTTGAAAAAGGCGTGAGTAGAGATGTGAAAAAAGGCTAGGAAGGGAAGATTAAGGCCGATTGCTACAATTATCAGTCCTAGTTGACTAGATGTGGAGAAAGCAATAATTTTTTTAATGTCATTTTGAGTTAAAGCGCATGTTGCGGCAAAAGCAGTTGAGATAGCGCCTAGGCAAAGGCAGATAGTAAGGGCGGTTTGGTTGTGTTCAATAATTGGGTGAATGCGAATAAGGAGGAAGACTCCGGCGACGACTATTGTGCTGGAGTGGAGGAGGGCGGAGACTGGGGTTGGGCCTTCTATGGCTGAAGCTAGTCAAGGGTGGAGGCCAAATTGGGCAGACTTGCTTGCAGCGGCGATGATAAAGGCGATGATAAGAGGGGTTGGGGTGTTTATGGTGAAAACATAGTTAAAGTCAAGGGAGTCAAAAGAGGAGGCTAGTCAAAAAATGGTGAATAGAAAGCCAATATCCCCGATTCGATTATATAAAACAGCTTGAAGGGCAGCAGCGCCAGCGTTGCTTCGTGTAAAATATCAGCCAATAAGGAGGTATGATATAATTCCGACTCCCTCTCAGCCAATAAATAGCGTAATCAAGTTGCCTGCTGATACTAGAAGTATTATGGCTAGAAGAAAAGTAAGAAGATATTTGAAAAACAGTCGAATTTTTGGGTCATCATGTATATATCACAGAGAATACTCAATAATGCTTCATGATACCATTAAAGCAATTGGGGTAAATATAATTGTGTAGGGGTCCAATTGAACAGAGAAATTAAGGGTGGTAGATGAAATAAAAAATCACTTTCAAGAGATTGTAGTGGTTTGGAAGTTTTCATTAACTAGAAGAAAAAGAGGAAGGGTTGAGATAAAGAAGGATGTTTTAACAGCAGACTTTGTCAATAAGTGAAGTGTGGGGGAAGTTGGGAGAAAAAGAGGTATGGATAAAGTTAGCATGCTGAGCGAGTAGCATGAAGTGGCAATCAGGGGGGAGTTCACAGCCTAACAGAAAAAATTAACTTGTGTTAGGTTTGAGTTGGCCGTGGAGTTGAACCATGGAAACGAGGAATTAGCAGTTTTCGTTGTTGCCTTAACAAACTCGGTGAATAGAAAGTGATGAGCTTTCGTTTTTAGGGTCACAGACTAGGGTTTTGGTTAAACTATATTCACTAATAGATTATGGTTGGTTTGATAGTAATAAATAGAATGGGGATAATATGAAGTGCTAGTAGGGCATGCTCGCGGGTTTGAGTGGGGGTCAGAAATTTTGTGTGTGGTGGAAGATGTTCTCGTTGAGATGATCAGAATAGATAAAGGGAGTAGGATGTGGTGAAAATAACACTTAGTCCAGTAAGGATCAGGGTAAAACTGGATCATTGGAAGAGGGATGCTAAAATTGAGAGCTCTCCAATGAAGTTTAGTGATGGTGGGAGGGCTAGGTTTAGCAGTGTGGTGGTTAGTCATCAGGCAGCAGTTAAGGGAAAAATAATTTGACTGCCTTGAAGGAGCATTATAGTTCGAGAGTTTGTGCGCTCATAAGATGAATTTGCGAGACAGAATAGGGCTGAGGATACTAGGCCGTGTGAAACTATTAAAATTATTGAGCCTGCAATACTTCATTCAGTTTTAATCATTGCAGCTGCGATCACTAAGCCTATGTGGCTAACGGATGAAAAAGCAATTAGGGATTTTAAGTCTGTTTGTCGGGAGCATAGAATAGCTGATAAAAAAACTCCAAATAAGGATAAGATGATTAGGGGTGGTGCTATTGTTAGGAGAGAATCATCTATTACAAGGCCCATTCGAAGGATGCCGTAGCCCCCTAGTTTGAGTAGTGTACCTGCTAGGATCATTGAGCCGGCAATAGGGGCTTCAACATGAGCTTTGGGTAGTCAAAGATGCAGTCCATACAGTGGCATTTTAACAAGAAAAGCTAGGAAACAAGCGACCCATCACATTGGGGCGAAGGGTAGGGAATTAAGCTGTGAGGAGAGATCTTTCAGAGCCTGAATAGACAAGGTACCGAGGTTTTCGTGAAAAGAGAGTAAAATAGTTAATAGGGCTATGGAGCCAAATAAGGTGTAGAAGAGGAGGTAGGTGCCAGCTATTATGCGTTCTTTTTGGGCGCCTCATCGTGTAATAACAATCAGCGTTGGGATTATAGTTGCTTCAAATATAACAAAAAATAGAATTAAATTGTTTGCTAAGAATGCTAGGAGGGTGGTAGTTTGGAGTATGACAATGGTGAAAATGTAGGCTCGTTGTCGTGAAATGGGTTCTTTAGAGATCTTGCTCTGGCTAGCTAGGAGGGTGGGAGCGGTGAGTCAGCAGGTTAAGATTAGCAAGGGGGATGAAATTTGGTCGATAGTAAAGTAAGGGTTAGTAAGTAAAAAGGTCTTATGGGGGCAAAATCAGGTTAGTGAGAGTGCGGCTAGAATTAAGGATAGGGTTGTGGAGGCTTCTCACAACCGCTTGGCAGGGAAGAGTCATGAAGATAGTAGGAGAAGGGTAAGTGGGATAGAGATTACTAACATTGAAGAAGATTAAGAGAGTTTAAGTTGTCTGAGCCGTGAGATCGAGCAGTGGCGATTATCAGGGATAAACCTAGACCAGCTTCACAGGCCGATATCGTTAGTATAATGACTGGAAATATGTTTGAGGAAGTTGATGTTATTTTAGTGGCCCATAGACTAAGACCCACGTAAAGGGATAGCATTATTCCTTCTAGGCAGAGTAGGGCTGATAGAAGGTGGGTTCGGTGAAATGATAAGCCAAGAAGACTTAGGAAAAATGTGGTTGAAAGAAGTCATGGTTCATGTGTTGAAAGCATGAGAAGTGTTATGGGGTTAAACCATAATTTGTTGAGTCGAAATCAACTGTCTTGTTAGACTAACTCTTCATTCGGCTCATTCTAGGCCTCCCTGGGATCACTCATAGATGAAGCCTAGAGTCAAGAGTAGCAGAATAATAAATGATCAGGAGATGGCAGTTAGTGGGGAAGAAAATTGAACTGCTCAGGGTGTGGGGAGTAGCAGAGCAATTTCTAGGTCAAATAGAAGAAATAGAATAGCGATAAGAAAAAATCGTATTGAATAGGGGAGTCGTGCTGACCCCAGTGGGTCAAATCCACACTCATACGGGGAGAGTTTTTCGGAGTCGGGCAAAATGAGGGGTAGTCAGAAGCTAATTAAGGCTAAAATAATGGCGATGATAAGAGCAGTTGAGGAGAATAAAATCACTATTTCTTCCTGGAGTTTAACCAGAATTAAATGATTGGAAGTCATTAGTATTAGTTATACTAAAGAAATAAGAGCCTCATCAGTAAATTGAGACATACAAGAAAAGTCAGACGACGTCTACAAAGTGTCAATATCAAGCGGCGGCTTCAAAGCCGAAATGATGTTGGGTTGTAAAGTGGAAATTAACTTGGCGAAGTAGACAGGTTAGTAAAAATAGGGAGCCAATGATAACATGAAGTCCATGAAATCCTGTAGCGACGAAGAAAGTAGAGCCGTAAATTCCGTCGGCGATTGTAAATGGTGCTTCGTAGTACTCTAAGGCTTGAAGAACAGTAAAATATAAACCTAAAATAATTGTGATGGCTAAGGATTGGATAGCTTTTTTGCGGTCTCCTTGCATAATGCTGTGGTGAGATCATGTAACCGAAACGCCAGAGGCCAGTAGAACGGCAGTGTTTAAGAGGGGGACTTCGAATGGGTTTAGTGGGGAGATGCCTGCTGGGGGTCAACACTCTCCTGTTTCAAATGAAGGGGCGAGGCTAGCGTTGTAGAAGGCTCAAAAAAATCCTAGGAAGAAGAAGACTTCAGAGGTGATAAAAAGAATTATGCCATAGCGTAGACCTTTTTGGACAGGGGGGGTGTGATGGCCTTGAAAAGTCCCCTCTCGAATAATATCTCGTCATCATTGAAACATGGTTAAGAACATAAGTGATAGACTTAGAAGTAAAATTCAAGTGGTGTTAAAGTGAAATCATATTGCTAATCCAGTGGTAAGCATGAATGCTGCTGTTGCACCTGTAATTGGTCATGGGCTAGGGTCAACTATGTGAAAAGCGTGGGTTTGGTGTGCCATTAAGTATTTTCTTGAAGATAAAGGCTTAGTAGTAAGATGAATACGTAGGCTTGGATTATAGCTACGGCAATCTCTAGAGTGGTCAACAGGAGAAGAGTGATGAAGGTTAGGGATGAAGCAAGAGGGGATAAAAAAAGGAGGGTTAATGTGGCTGTTGAGGTGAGTTGAATTAACAAATGCCCTGCAGTTAAATTGGCTGTTAGCCGAACTCCGAGGGCTAATGGGCGGATAAAGAGGCTAATGGTTTCGATAATAATTAAAATGGGGATTAAGGGGGTTGGGGTTCCTTCTGGGAGGAAGTGGCCTAGGGATGCGGTTGGATAATTTCGGAATCCAATAAGAACTGTGGCCAGTCAGAGGGGAACAGCTAAGCCCAAGTTCATGGAGAGTTGTGTAGTAGGGGTGAATGTGTATGGAAGCAGGCCAAGAAGGTTGATGCTTAAAAGAAAAATTATTAAGGAGGTTAAAATTAGGGCTCATTTATGCCCTAAGAGGCCAATTGGGGCAAAGATTTGTTTGGTAAAAGTTTTTGAGAATCAGGTTTGAACTGCAGTAAGACGATTGGGCAGCCAACGATTAGAGGGTGCGGGAAATAAAAATCATGGGAAAATGGTAGCAACTAAAATTAGTGGAATTCCTAGTAAGAAAGGGGAGGCAAATTGATTGAAGAGGTTTAAGGTCATGGTCAAGATCATGGTTTATTATTGTTTTTGTTAATTAAACTGACTGGGTCGTTAGGGAAAGTGTACTTTGAAGTCTTCAAGGTAGAGAAAATTAGAAAAATTGTTCATGAGTATAATAAAATAAAAAATCAAGGTGAGGGGTTTAGTTGAGGCATTCGTTAAGGGTGGGCGGAGGTCACCTGTCTACAGCTTAAAAGGCTGTTGCTTATCTTATAGCTTCTTAGCGAGGAGTTTACTGAAGCGGATGTTCAGTTTAGGAATTCTTTAATGGGTAGAGATTCAATTACAATTGGTATAAAGCTATGATTTGCTCCGCAAATCTCAGAACATTGACCATAATATACCCCAGGGCGTGAAATTAGAAATGAGGCTTGGTTTAAGCGTCCCGGAATTGCATCGGTTTTTACACCCAAGGTTGGGACAGCTCATGAGTGAAGAACATCTTCTGCTGAGATTAGCATACGAGTAGCCATGCCAATTGGGGTGGTTATACGGTTGTCAACTTCCAATAGACGAAATTGGCCAGGTATGAGGTCTTTAGAGGAGATTATATAAGAATCGAAATTTAATTCAGCAAAGTCTGAGTATTCATAGCTTCAGTATCATTGGTGTCCAATAGTTTTGATGGTGATATCTGGGTTGTTGATTTCGTCTATTAAGTAGAGAATACGAAGGGATGGGAGAGCAATAACGATTAAAATAATTGCAGGTATAATAGTTCAGACCATTTCAATTTCTTGGGCATCAATGGTGTTGGTGTTAGATAATTTAGTTGTTATAAGGGTAGAAATAATGTATAAAACTAGAGCGCTAATTAAAAAAACTGCTATTAAAGCGTGATCGTGGAAGTGTAAAAGTTCTTCTATAATGGGGGATGCTGCGTCTTGAAAGCCGAGTTGCAGGGGGTGAGCCATAGAGAAATATGGGGGTTTAGCCCATCACTCTACCTTGACAAGGTAGTGTTATGATTAACTAATTTTTCAAAGAAAATGACAGAGTGGTTATGTGTCTGGCTTGAAACTAGAATATGGGGGTTCGATTCCCTCTTTTCTCGGGTTAGCCTGAGGAAAAAGTGGCTTCTTCAAACGTATGATAGGGTGGGGGAGACCCGTAAAGTCATTCGACATTAGTTGAAGCTAGTTCTGGGGAGGAGAATAGGCGTTTAGATGAAAAGGCTTCTCAAATGATGAACATTATTAAAATTACGGCAATTAGGGAAATTAGTGAGCCTACTGAGGATACTGTGTTTCATAGGGTGTAGGCGTCTGGGTAGTCTGAGTACCGTCGTGGTATACCTGCAAGGCCCAGAAAGTGTTGGGGAAAGAAAGTTAGATTTACCCCAATGAATATTACTCCAAAATGAACCTTTGTTCAGGCATCATGGAGGGTAAATCCTGTTAATAGTGGGAATCAGTGAACGAATCCTGCTATAATTGCAAAAACCGCTCCTATAGAAAGTACGTAATGAAAGTGTGCTACTACATAGTAAGTATCATGAAGGACAATGTCGAGGGAGGAGTTAGCTAGAACAATCCCAGTTAGCCCCCCAACAGTGAATAAGAAGATGAAACCTAGGGCTCATAGTATAGCAGCGTCTCACTTAATAACCCCTCCGTGTATGGTTGCAAGTCAGCTGAATACTTTAACCCCAGTAGGGATTGCGATAATTATTGTAGCAGAAGTAAAATAGGCTCGGGTGTCTACATTTAGATCAGTAGTAAATATGTGGTGGGCTCACACAATGAAGCCTAGGAGGCCAATTGATATTATAGCTCAGACTATTCCCATATAGCCAAAAGGTTCCTTTTTGCTTGAATAAAATGTTACAACATGGGAAATGATGCCGAAGCCTGGGAGAATTAGAATATAAACTTCTGGGTGACCAAAGAATCAAAATAAATGTTGGTAGAGAACTGGGTCTCCCCCTCCTGCCGGATCGAAGAAGGTGGTGTTTAAGTTGCGATCGGTTAAGAGTATAGTGATTCCAGCTGCTAATACTGGCAGTGATAGAAGGAGGAGGATAGCTGTGATTAAAACAGATCAGACAAACAAGGGAGTTTGATATTGTGTTAGGGTTGGGGGTTTTATGTTTAAGGTAGTGGTAATAAAATTAATTGCGCCAAGGATGGATGAAACCCCGGCTAGGTGTAGAGAGAAGATGGTTAAATCGACTGATGGTCCGGCGTGAGCTAAATTTCCTGCGAGGGGGGGATAAACTGTTCAACCTGTGCCTGCTCCGGCTTCAACCCCCGCTGAGGCCAGAAGAAGTAGAAAGGAAGGTGGGAGAAGTCAGAAGCTTATATTATTTATTCGGGGGAAAGCCATATCAGGGGCGCCAATCATTAGGGGAACTAATCAGTTTCCAAAGCCACCGATCAAAATAGGTATAACCATGAAAAAAATTATTACAAAAGCGTGGGCAGTTACGATTACGTTATAAATTTGATCATCACCCAAAAGTGATCCAGGCTGGCTTAGTTCAGCTCGGATTATTAGGCTAAGGGCGGTCCCCACCATCCCGGCTCATGCGCCAAAGACTAGGTAGAGGGTTCCGATATCTTTATGGTTTGTGGAAAATAATCATCGGGTAATTATCACGGGTAAGATGGCTGAGAGTAGGCAGCGGGTTGTAGCCCCGAGCACAGAGGTTTAGCCCTCTTCTTATCAGGCCTCGGAGTGTTACACGCAGGATTGCAACCCCTGAGAAGCAGATAGTTCTGCCGGGGCTTCTCCCGTTTCCTCCAAATACGGGAGAAGTAGATTAAAGCTCGCTGGATAGAGTATTTAGCTGTTAACTAAAGTGTTACGGGATCGAGGCCCGTTATTCTAGAAGACTTTATCTTAATAAAAGTATTTGAGTTGCATTCAGAAGATGAGGGTTGGTGTCCTTCAAGTCTTACAGAAACTAGAAGATTTTAACTTCTATTAAGGGCTTTGAAGGCCATTAGTTTAGTTTAACTTAAGTTTCTAGATAATAAAAAATGATGGGGAAGTTGGAAGGAGGCATAGTGTTAGGAGGAGGGGAATTGACAGATAATTTTTTTTCTTAAATAGTCAGGTGGGGGATGAAGAGGAGGAGTTTGGGGCAAGTGTAAGTGAAATGACATATATAAGGCGGAGATAAAAAAATAAACTTAGGAGGGTGGATATAAGAATGAGGAGGGCAAATAGTGTTAGGTTTTGTTTAACTAATTCTTGAGCAATAAGTCATTTAGGCAAAAATCCTGTTAGTGGTGGTAGGCCACTAAGGGAAAGGAGAGACAGGAGTGAAAATGCGGTTAGAGTTGGGATCTTAGGTCAGGATGTTGTTAGTTGCATTATATTTTTTGAGTTCAAGGTTAAAAATATGTAGAACAGGGTAGATGTTATGATGATGTACAGGGAGAAATTAAGAAGATAGAGCTCTGGGGAGAGTTTTAGGATGGCAACTATTCAGCCTAAGTGGGCAATAGAGGAGAATGCTAGAATTTTTCGAGTTTGGGTTTGATTAATTCCCCCTCATCCTCCAATTAGTGTTGAAGTAAGGCCTAAGAGGAGCATTAGATTTAAGTTTAGGGTTTGAGAGAGTTGGAGAAGGAGGGCTATGGGGGCGAGTTTTTGTCATGTTGACAAAATTAGTCCTGTTTGAAGGGAGAGTCCTTGTAGGACTTCAGGCAGTCAAAAGTGAAATGGTGCTACGCCCAATTTAGTTAAGATGGCGATTGATATCAGTGTGGTTGAGAGGGGGTTGGAGAAGTTGTTAATAGTTCATTCGCCCAATAATCAAGCATTGAGCGTGGAGGCAAATAAGATTAGTGCTGAGGCTGCGGCTTGGGTTAGAAAGTATTTTGTTGAGGCTTCGATGGAGCGTGGGTGAGGGTTTTTGGTTATTAGTGGAATAATCGCTAGAGTATTAATTTCTAGTCCAATTCAGGCAAGGATCCAATGGAAACTAGTTAAGGTGGTGATGGTTCCGATGGCAAGGCTGGAGATAATTATGGAAGAGGCATATGGGTTTATTAGTAAAGGAGGGGGTTTAACCAACATGTTTGGGGTATGGGCCCAAAAGCTTGTTTAGCTGACTTTACTAGAAAGTAGTAAAAGGGGATTACAGAGGGTTTTGATCTCTCAGTTATAGGTTCGATTCCTATTTTTCTAAGGAGACGAGGGGGTTTGAACCCCTATTGTTCTCCCTATCAAGGAGGTCCTTAGTTTTCAGGCACGTTTCCATAAAAGTGGGGGGATTATTAAAAAAACAGTTGGAAAGGTAATAAATCAAATTGTGATAGCAAGGGTTAGGGGGAGGAAGTTTTTTCAGACTAAGTGCATAAGTTGATCATAACGAAATCGTGGATATGAGGCTCGTACTCATAAAAAGAGAATTGAGAGTAAAGAAGCTTTTATAGTTAGAATTAAGGTTAGTGAGGATAAATTAAATAGGGTTGAGGATCCTAAAAAAATAATTGAGGAGATTATGTTTATTATGAGGATGTTAGCATATTCTGCTAGGAAAAATAAAGCAAAGGGGCCCCCTGCATATTCAACGTTAAACCCGGAGACGAGTTCTGATTCCCCTTCGGTTAGATCAAATGGGGCACGATTAGTTTCAGCCAAGGTAGAAATGTATCATATAAAGGCTAGGGGTCAGGCTGGTAAAACGAATCATACTGATTCCTGGGAGATGTTGAAGTTTTGAAGTGTAAAATTGCCGGATATTAGGATGGTGCAAAGTAAAATTAGGGCTAGTGTAACTTCATATGAGATTGTTTGAGCAACTGCCCGAAGGGCTCCAATTAGGGCGTATTTGGAGTTGGATGCTCACCCTGAGCCGAGAATTGAGTAGACTGTTAGGCTTGATAAGGCGAGAATAAATAGGATGCCAAGATTCATTTCTGAGAAGGGAGATGGCATGGGTAGTGGGGCTCATAAAACTATGGCCAGAGAGAAAGCTAGAATAGGGGTGAGGAGAAATAGCGTTTGTGAGGAGGTGGCTGGTCGAATTGGTTCTTTAATAAATAGTTTGATACCATCAGCGATTGGTTGTAGGAGGCCTGTTGGACCAATGACATTAGGGCCTTTGCGGTGTTGTATGTAGCCTAGAACTTTCCGCTCAATTAGGGTGAGAAATGCAACTGCCAAAAGAATTGGAATCATAAAACAAAGGGGTTGGATGATGAGTAGATTCAAAGCTAATGAGAAGATTTGAACTTCTATAAAAAGGGCTTAGATCTTTAGCAAGGCCGGGTTATGCTACATTAGCTTATTTTTGTCTAAAATGGGGTGGTAGATTTTTGATTATTGAGTAGAGGGCATAGTGTAAAATAGATGGCTTGCGTGATGTATTGGCCATGCTTTTTCGGTCCTTTCGTACTGGAGAAAGCTCTTTATAGATAGAAACTGACCTGGATTACTCCGGTCTGAACTCAGATCACGTAGGGTTTTAATCGTTGAACAAACGAACCATTAGTAGCGGCTGCACCACTAGGATACCCTGATCCAACATCGAGGTCGTAAACCCATTTGTCGATAAGATCTCTTGAAATGGATTGCGCTGTTATCCCTAGGGTAACTTGGTTCGTTGGTCAAATTATTGGGTCAATTTAGGTTAATATGTTAATACTTAAAGGTGTAGCTTTTAGTTTAGAGATTAACTCTTTCGGCGTGGAGGATAATTTTTTCTCCGCGGTCACCCCAACCTAAAGCTAGAAACAAAATGTGGGGTTAAGTGTTATGTGGAAATGAAGAAGGGTACAAGTGTTTCAATTGCTTAAAGCTCCATAGGGTCTTCTCGTCTTATATGGTTATTCCCGCTTCTTCACGGGAAGATTAGTTTAACTGATTAGAGAAAGGAGACAGTATAGCTTTCGTGTGGCCGTTCATACTAGTCCTCATTTAAAGGACAAGTGATTACGCTACCTTCGCACGGTTAGAATACCGCGGCCGTTGAACAATGTCACTGGGCAGGCTGGACCTCTTATGGTTAAGTCAAGAGGCGATGTTTTTGGTAAACAGGCGAGGCTAATGTTTGCCGAATTCCTTCTTTTTCTTTAAATCTTTCTTGAAATGTGCTTGTGTAAGGTTAACGCGATAGAAAATAGGTTTTTCTTGGGGTGTTGCTAATTAAGAATTAAAAGCGTTAAGTATCAGTGGGGTGTCCTAGCTGATGTACAGATACATTATAGAGAAGGGCTTCTTCTTGTTACTAGTTTTAACATAAAATTTTCTATAGGGGTATAGAGTTGCTTTTTAGGGGTGAGGGGTTAATAGGTGTTTGAGGAATTGAGTCTAGAGATGGTTAAGCTTTGACGCTTTTATAGAAGGTGGCTGCTTTTAGGCCTACTTAAGCATGTAAAAACATGGTAACCCAGTGGTTGAGGTTGTGTCCTTTTTCAAATAGGCTGAACCTTATTTGAATTGCTTCAAAGGGGATTTATTTGTATCATGAAGTCTTTGAGCGGAACTAAAATTCATTTAAAAAGCAACCAGCTATCGCTAGGCTCGTTTGGTCTGTCACCGCTATTATAAGATCTTCCCACTCTTTTGCGACAGAGACGGGTTGGCTCGTTAAGTTGTCTTAGAATAGCTCGCCCAGATTCGGGGGGTTAGACTATAAATCTTTTTGCCTAATTAGACTAGTTAAACCATGATGCAAAAGGTACGAGGGGAAAGCTCTACTTTTTTATGCTTAAAATATATTTCATTAATATTTCATCTTTCCCTTGCGGTACTTTGTGTAATGCTCCAGAAAAATTTTTTCATCGCCTGGTACTAAGTTGTAAAAATGTTTTATCGGGGGGAAAAAAGTTAAGGTTATTGAATATAGGGGGGTTGGGGCTGGAAGTTAAGCTCAGAGTAATTTGGTTTGCACAAATATAGGTTCGATGTAAGCGAAATACTTTTATTAAGTTATACCCTGAGTCCAAGCACACCTTCCGGTATGCTTACCATGTTACGACTTACCTCTTCTGTAGATGGGGGGGGAAGTTAAAAATTGTTTGTACAAAGTAGAAGAGGGTGACGGGCGGTGTGTACACACCCCAGTGCCGGTTTTAAAGGAACTCTCTAGTTTCCTTTTACTTCTAAATCCTCCTTCTGATTGGTTTTCATTAAGTCTTTCGTGTAGTCTAAATTAGAAAATGTAGCCCATCTCTTTCCACAATATGAGTTGCACCTTGACCTGACGTATAGTTGAATAAACATTGAGCTCACTGACGCTCACGTGGTAAGCTGACGACGGAGGTATACAGGCTGATTAGCAAAAAATGGTGAGGTTAAACGGGGGTTATCGATCATAGGACAGGCTCCTCTAGGGGGATATGGGGTACCGTCAAGTCCTTTGGGTTTTAAGCTTGGCTCGTAGTTCCCTGGCGATGAAGGTGTAAATTAAGGTTTACGACTGAGCATAGTGGGGTATCTAATCCCAGTTTGTTTCTCAGTTGTCGTGAGTTCAAGTGGGAGAGGTTGGAATAACTTTCGTCTTTGGTCTTCTTGGGTAACAGGCGTGTTACAGCTCAGTTTTAGTTGGATTCCAAGAGGTAGTGGCTTTAATCACGCTTTACGCCGATAGAGGTCAATTTGAGCTTCTGGTGTAACCGCGGCGGCTGGCACCAGATTGGCCAGCTCTAAATAATTTAATTGAGTCAAGCTGTCGCTTATGCTCAATGTTAACCACTGCTGCAAGCCCTTGTGGGTGTGGCGAGGCTAGGTGTCTTGGGCGGTTAGGTGGTGCCTGATACCGGCTCCTATTCCCTATTGGGGATTTTAGGGCGTTTTCACAGGGGTGCGGAAACTTGCATGTGTGTATTAAATAATAGTTGACTTCAAGGCTGGGACCAAACCTTTGTGTTTGGAGAATTTTTTAGAACTCATCTTAGCATTTTCAGTGCTATGCTTTGGTTAAGCTATCTAAACAAGATATAATTTAAGTAGAATATTAGTTTTGGGGACTAGTTGTGAGGGTTAGATTCTCTCTGTCTTGAGCTCTAAGAAGATTGTCAGTTTTCAGTCTTTGGTTTACAAGACCAATGCTTTGAAGTTAAGCTACTAGGGCTAGCTTTCACTTGGATTTGCACCAAGAAATACTGGACCCTAAAACCAGGGGAAGACTGATTTTCCTTTAAAAGC